GAGCCACAGTTGGAGGCACAGGGACAGTTGGAGGGACAGTTGGAGGCACAGTTGGCCTTTTTGGCACAAATCTTGTTTTATTTTTTGACATTATATATTAAATTATATAATAATATTTAATAGTGAAAAAAAATCTATATTAAATATTATTAATATAGATTAATATTTTTAATATAGATTCGATATTTAAATTTGTTTTATACATGCATTTCTGATTATCCCTGTCTTTGTTTATGTCTCGGATTGTAACAAATTACCAGAAGGCGTTTACCCCTACGAATTAGGCGGCACTTTTCACAAAATTTACGAACAGAAGCACGAATTTTCATATTTGTGTTCCTTCAAGTTGGAATTTCTAGGATCATATTCCATTTTGTTTTCTGAAAAAATATAATTAATTAACTCCCATATTGATTGGTATTAGATGTTCAATCAAAAGGGAATATCATAATCATCATCATCATCATCATTTGATGATTTGATGGGAGTAAGTCTATAAATTATACGTCCTCTCGTTAAATCATAAGGAGTTAATTCGACCCTGACTCTATCCCCTATTAGTATTCGTACAGAATTATATCTAATCTTCCCCGAAATATACGTTAAAATATCAGCGCCATTATCCAAATGGACCTTAAACATGCCATTGGGATATGCATCAGTAACCAAACCTTCGGCAATGATGAAGTTTTTTTTATTCATCTTATTTGTGGCCCCTCCCTAGCCTTTTATAATATCTGCATCATTGAATGCAGAATTTGTTTCTTCTTTTTTTGCTTCTTTAGTTCCTTCTTTAGGAATACTTATATTGTAAGTAGTAATAACAATATTCTTAATGTGTAATAATGATAATATTTTCAAAACAAAAGGTTTACTTCCATTTTTTTGTTTTGAAATACGGTATAAATTACCATAAAATACAGAATAATTCACCTCCTATTTTTTTTTGTCGAGCTTCTCGATCAGTCATAATTCCTTGGGAAGTAGAAAGGATTACGATCCCCATTCCACCGAAAACTTTCGGGATCTCCCGATAAGTAGAATAGATTCTCAGACCAGGTTTGCTAATACACTTTGAAGCAGTTATATATCTCTTTTCCTTCCTTTCTCTAGATTTTGAAGTTAAAACCAAAAGAGACTTTTTACCTTCTCGATGTTCCCTAACATCCTCTATAAAACCTTCTCGTAGAAGGATCCTTGTAATGTTCTCGGTAATAAAAGTAGCTGCTACTCGAACTGTTTTTTTTTTTACCATGTCAGCGTTTCTTATAGAAGTCATTAGATTAGCAATAGTATCGTTACTCATGACAAACTAATTTTCAGGAATTCCCTATTTCAATATAAAAGGCATGTTTATCTCAGGAATATGCCTGATATTCTTCTAATTTTTGTATTGTACCATTAACTTCTACATGATCTATTCTAGAAGTATTTATAATACTTCAGGAGCCAATGATATTATTTTGGTAAAATTAAATTCTCTCAATTCCTCAGTAACTGGACCAAAAACTCGAGTTCCTTTTGGATTTCTTTTCTGATCAATGACAACTGCTGCATTGTCATCAGATCGTATTATCATTCCATCGTCACGTTTAAGTTCTTTACACGTGCGTATAACTACGGCTCTAACTACTTCTGATTCTTCCAGAGACATATTAGGTTCTGCTTCTTTAATTACAGCAATTATAACGTCGCCAATATTAGCGTATTCCCGATTACTGACTCCTAGAACTCGAATACACATCAATTTTCGGGCTCCACTGTTGTCTGCTACATTCAAATAAGTTTGAGACTGAATCATTTTTCCTCCAAAAGATTTGTTACCTCGGCTGAAAAAAAAGTATTTCATTTTTTTCAGCCAGAAAAATCTCTTTTGTTCCGTATAGGCAAACTCATAATAAATTGAGTATGTATAGGCATTTTGTATGCAACGATTTGAAAAGCTTTTCTAGCTATAGTCTCTGATACTCCGCCTATTTCATAAAGTATTCGACCTGGTCTGACCACAGATACCCAATATTTGGGAGATCCCTTCGCTTTCCCCGAACCCATACGTATTTCTGCAGGTCTTATTCTAATAGGTTTGTCCGGAAATATACGTATCCATATTTTTGCGCCACGACGGGCATAACGAGTAATTGCTCGCCGTCCTGCTTCTATCTGCCCAGATGTGATCCAAGCAGGTTCCAATGCCTGAAGAGCAAATCTACCAAAACAAATGCGATTGCCCCGAGAAGATACTCCCTTCATTCTTCCTCTATGTTGGTGACGAAATTTCGTTCTTTTTGGGTTCTAGTCGATGGTTTTATAATGCCATTTGAATCCCATCTCTATTTCAGAACCGGATATGAAAGTTTCTTCTCATCCGGCTCCTTGTGAAGAATCTATAGCAAACTTGGATAATCCATATTTTTACACATATCATATACATAGTATGTATAATTAGACGAGACAAATAGCTCTTTTATTTATATCGATACTGTCCAATAAGTAAGAATTTCACAGGCGAATATTTACTCTTATATTATCTGTCTCATGGGGCCTTATAGACTCCCATGAGATGAATGCTTTCTTGGTTTATTTCGCTATCCTATCCAATGGATGATTAAGATTACTATATGATCTTATGCAGTCACAGGTTCCATCGTTTCCATAGTTTTCAAATGGCTGTTCAGGTTTACCCTCTGCAATGGAGCTCTTATTTAATTTCTTACAGAATCAATTTCCTTAGTTTCCATTGACTCCAAGCTCTTTTTTTTTTCATAAACCGAATCGATTTAAGTCTAAATTAATCAGGATGATTCTTATGCTTTATTACACTGCTCTTTGGGGGTGATTTATGAACCATACAAGACTGTAAGGAAAAAGATTTCATTCTTTCTTTTTATCCTTCCCCCCCCTTTTTTTCTTTTCTTGCATTACCAAAGACCTTTTTTGCTTCACAAGAGATATAGATCTTATCTGTTTGTCTCTTTGTGTAAGAAAGTCTTTTGTTCATTTGATGGAACTATCCATAGTTATTAACTAGCTTATTGAATCTTAATAATAGTGAAAGAAAGAATGGATTTTATAAGTATACTAGAGACCAATTCGTTCTTATTTATTTTGAGTTCTCCATCATTTTAGAAAAGATGCAAAAACTTGATCTCAACGAGTCGCACACTAAGCATAGCACTGCTCCAAGATGGTAAATCTAATTTTTATTTGATCTTATAGAATTGATTATTTATAATCGGTCAGATTGTATAAAGTTATTGTTCATCTTAAACAAAGATCCAAATTTTGATCCCCAATACTCCATAGACAGTTTGAACCGCATAATAACAATAATCAATTTTAGCTCGAAGGGTCTGTAGGGGAACTCTACCTTGCATGGCCGATTGTTTACGGGCTCTCTCAATTCCGTTGAGACGTCCTTTTATTTGTATTTTAATACCTTTTACATCTGCTTCTTCAGCCAGTTCAAAAACTTTTCTCATTATTTTTTTTATTTGAACTCTTTCCTTTAGTTGTAGAGCAATATATTCCGCAAGAATATTAGGTTCTCTATAAGGTTTATCCACTTTTTCTATAGAAATGAGCAGTTTTCGGTCCACAGAATTGATTATATTCGGGACAAGCATATTTTCCACTTCGTCTCTTAATTGCTTGATTTTTTTCTCTTTTTTTTGCTCCTGTTTTTTTATAAACAAGTCGGTAAATCCGATACATATGTTGATCTGAATCAATTCAGACTTTTTCATAATATCTATACGTGTAATTCCTCCATAATTTGAGTCTATACGTGTAATTCCTCCATAATTTGAGGAAGCTTTGATATTGATATGTCGTACATAATTTCGAATGCAATTATGTATTTTCTCATCTTCTCGTAGATCTTCGGAATAATCCCTTTCTTCAAACCAAAAGGAACGATGGTTTTGAGTAAAACCAAGCCTAAAACCAAGTGGATTTATTTTGTTTCCCATACATATTTTATTATCAATCTATTTCTATTTTCATTTGCCCATACTTAATTTTCCATCTCGCGATTAGCTCGTAACCTTCCAATTCTTTCGGCAAATCTTGGAATTTTTTCACATCTTTCAAAGCATTTAGAAGTATTTCTTTGAAATTAACATTTTGTTCCAATACAATAGTTACATGACAAGTGGGTTTATGGATTGGATAACCATGTCCCCGAGCTCTAGGTTGAAATCTTTTGAAAAGAGCACCTTCATTCACTTCAGCTCTACTGACAAATAAATGGATAGATTTTACACCCATAGTTTCAGCATTTGCGACTGCAGAACGCAATATTTTAAATATGGGATAACATGCTCCATAAGGCATCCGACTCAGTATATTAAGTGCTTCTGCGTGAGAACGACCACGAATTTGATTAATTACTCTACGTGCTTTATTAGAAGAGATATGTATATCTTTACCCAAAGCTCGTATTTTTGTTATTTTTAACATCTTATCTTAATTCTCCACAATTATTCACAACGATATTTTTAGCGTTTCTCTCTCATTTTTCTTTTGTTGCTTTTATCTTTTGTTGCTTTTTTATCGTTTGTTGCTTTTTTATCGTTTGTTGCTTTTCTATCTTTTGTTGCTTTTTTACCTTTTGTTGCTTTTTTATCTTTTGTTGCATGTTCTTGAAAAGTGCAAGTAGGTACAAATTCCCCCAATTTGTGGTTTATCATACTATTTGTTATATAAATGGGTAAATGTTCCTTTCCATTATGAACAGCAATGGTATGACCAACCATTGCGGGTACAATGGCAGATGCTCGAGACCAAGTGACTATTATCTTCTTCTCTTTCTTCATGTTTAGATTGTCTATTTTCCTCAACAAATAATTAGCTACAAAAGTATTTTTTCTTAGTGAACGTGCCATGGTCAATTACCTCTCTTTTGATTTACCTTTCTTTCAAAAAAAAAAGAAAGGTAAAATGGATTTATAACTATTCTATTTCAACTATTCTATTCCTACTTACGTCGACGAATGATTGAAACATCACTATATCTATTTTTCTTCCGACTCTTTCTTCCAAGTGCGTTATAGCCCCAAGGAGTTAGGGGTTTTTTCCTACCAATTGGGGATCTTCCTTCACCACCCCCGTGAGGATGATCTACAGCATTCATAACTACTCCTCTTACTTCGGGACGTTTACCCAGCCAACGTTTTGATCCAGCTTTACTTAAAGCTTTATTTTTCCATTTGACGTTGCCTACTTGTCCAATTGTTGCTGAGCAGTTCTCAGATATTAGACGAACCTCCCCAGATGGTAATCTTAATGTGGTCAATTGTCCTTCTTTTGCAATCAGTGCTGTTACAGCACCCGCCGCTCTAGCTAATTGTCCGCCTTTTCCGACTTGTATTTCTACATTATGTATAGTCGTACCTAAAGGTATATTGGTTGAAGTAGACCTTTAGTTTGTAAAAATCCCTTCCCAAACTGTACAAGCCTTTCTCAGGGCATACAGCTTTCTAGATGTGAATGATATATTTAATTCAATATATATATTGTTATATATATATTATTAATATAATATATTAAATATATTTAATATAGATTTATAGATCTATAGATCTAGGATGAAGGGCATATTTTCAATTCCTTATGTCCTGATTCTCTACATCCTAAGTTTTTCTATTCCATCATCTGGCTTATGTTCTTTTTTCATGTAGCAGTCAGAATGAATGACTTTATCAAATTACGTCAATACTTCCGCATCTTCCGGATAACGTAGGAGGCATTTGAAAAAAAAATATATATATGATATATATATTTTTTTCATTTTTTATTAAAAATTCTCACTGTTCAGCTTCGAATCTGCCTTTGACCATCAAATCAAATGTGAGTTACTTGTCTTTCTATTCATAACAAGGGTTCCTTTACCTTATTTGTTTCTGCTTCAGACAATTAAGTCTTCTCCATATTATCATATCTTGGTAGCCAATAATTACATAAACTATTGAATTCAATCACCCGCTACTGTTTATCCTCAGTTTCCCTTTGGGGTTGATCCCATCAAAGTATCTTAGTTGGATCAGTGATAGATTTTTAGGTTTTGCTGTAAACCCAATCGGTTGCTTCCGATTACGTATAATTAATAATTCAAACCGCACTCAAAGGTAAGGCATTTCCCATTGATATGGGAGCTCTTGGACCGGAAAGAATAGTATCTCCAATCATGACCCCTCTCGGATGCAAAATATATTTCTTTTTACCATCTCTGTAGTGCACAAGACAGATGTATGCACTTCTATTAGGGTCGCTTTCTATTGTTACAATTTTTCCCAATATGTTTTTATAATTTCGCCGAAAATCAATTCGACGATATAGACGCTTGTGACCTCCTCCTCTATGTCGTGTGGTAATAATTCCACTGTTATTACGACCTTTCCCACAACGATGCTGACCGGAGGTCAATTTCTTTTGTGGATGAGATTGGACTCTCCCATCGAGACCTGATAGGGATTTATAACGTGTGCCTGGAGTAAAGGTTCTGTACAGACGGGTTGTCATGTTATTATTTATTATGAATTGAATAAGTTTCAATTAATAAGGAAAAAGTGGAATAGAATAACCTGGTTTTAGTGTAATAATCATGCGTTTATAGCGCATTCGATGTTTCATTATTTGCTGTATCTTCCCCCTTTTTTCTCTTTTTTGCGGGGGTCGATAACTATTGACCCCTATTACTTTAACATTGAAGAAAAGTTCAATCCAACTTTTTATCTTTGTTTTAGTCGATCCCGAATCAACATTCAAAATATATTGATTTATTTCAAATAGAGAAATACTTTTCTTTGTAAGTACTAAATTGAGATATTGAACCTCATCCATAAATATTTATCCTTTACCATCTTTTAAAAATAGAAATACAAATGCCTATATCCACCAGATATATTTAACTCTAGTTCTCTGAACTTTTACTGTATTATTACATCATAATTATAATATAACTTTTACTTTATTAATACAGCATATGTATAATATACATTATACATAATGTTAAGAATAAAAAACGGACCTAATCTAATCTCAATACTTAATTGAATCGAGATAGCCTCGCTGTTTGGGCTACTTTCTTATTGTGCATCCAACAGGAATTGAACCTGCGACTTCCCAATTATGAGTTGGGTGCTTTTACCATTCAGCCATGGATGCTATGCTAAATAAAGCATAAAAAAGTTTATTCTAGACTTATTATATAATAAGTATCGACTCATACTAGACTTATTATATAATAAGTATCGACTCATACTAGACTTATTATATAATAAGTATCGACTCATACTAACCAATTTGATTCTATCAATACTCAATTGATGCTTATCATTTTCAATAAATAGAGGTATACAACATATCTTTGTCATTTTGACATGATGGGATTTCGATCGATTTAATATAGAATTAAATCATGACTATTTGATAATTATCTATTAGATTATCTATAGATAATCTAATAGAGAGATAGATTATTTATCTACCCTGTTTACAGAAATGGAGATGTATTGTTATATTAATAAAGAAATATTTTCTTATCGATCTACATTCTACTTATCTTTATATAGAATATATATTCTATATATTATTAGATACCAAACAAAAGATATAAAAAAAAAAAGAGAACAGAATTTTATCTCCTATTTAAACTCCTATTTAATATAATCTATATATTATAGAAAGTATAAGAGCTAAGTTCTTGGATCGATGGAAAGATCCCAATCTTTGCAAATTGACGGTAAATAGCAAGAAACTATCTTGCTAAATGAGAATAAGATAAAACTCTCACTCTCTAAAAAGTTGTATTAACTTGTAATTATTATTACACTAATATTGTATTATTAAAAACTATAGGATAAAAAAACTATGGAAAAACAAAAAATTGAAGCTATTGAATATATTGAATATGTTGAGGATATTGAAGAACAAAAAATTATTGAAGAAAAAAAAAAAAGAATATTTTCTTTAGCAAAAAGTATAAAACAAAAAAAAGAAAACCGAGGAATGTTATGGTTACGTAGCGTTAAGTCGAGATTTAAAGTGAACATGATGGTAGTATTCAGTCCATGGAACGAATCCAATTTGGTGAGATTCTTAACTCAAATATTTTCTGGTCGAGAAAGTGTTATTAAGCTCTTTGACTTTAGGATTATTAGTACCTTACTTATACGTGATCTACGTATATTTATTAAAACGCGTCAAATAAGAAAAGCTTTAATAGTACTTACATTACCATTATTGATATATTATTTATATAGTCGACCTTTGGTCGAAAGAGATAGATCAAAATCTGATTTGACTAAGATATTTCCACACAATTTTAGATTTATAAAGAAAAATTTGTTGCTCTTTCCGCATATGTTGATGTGTTTGCCAAAATGCAAAAGAAGATATCAACGTCGCTTGCTCAATCCAAAAGAGCATGTTTGGGTTTTCTCAAGGTCCGACACAAATCTGAATTATAAAAATGATATAATCTCAGATAACCAAGGCCCAATAAGTTGGGGAAGTCATTCGGAGAATGAATCGAAAGATATTGAATGGCAGATTGATTCAACTTTCAATTCGAATCAAAATGAGTATGGAGAACCTGATGATTCACTTTGTGAATGGATTAGAACAAACGAATCTAAAAACGGAATCAAGCAACTAGAAGAAAAATCAGTTCGAACAGGAGAATTTGATTTTTCTTCAAGACCAGAAGATTATAGCAATGAAGAAATCGAACAAGAAGAAATCAACGAAAATGAAGATTTCGAACAAGGAGATTTCGAACAAGAAAAATCAGTTCGAATAGGAAATTATAGAAATGAAGAAATCGAACAAGAAGAAATCAACGAAAATGAAGATTTCGAACAAGAAAAATCAGTTCGAATAGGAAATTATAGAAATGAAGAAATCGAACAAGAAAAATCAGTTCGAACACGAAAATTGCTAAAACGTCCTAGTCGAAAGCTTTTCAAATTGATTAATATACCCCAAATTGAAGAAATCGAAAAATACCAAGAAGAATTAGAAAAACAACGAGAAGAAATCGAACAAGAAGAAATCGAACAAAAAGAAATCGAACAAGAAGAAATCGAACAAGAAGAAATCAACGAAAATGAAGAAATCGAACAAGAAGAATCAGTTCGAACAAGAGAATCTCATTCGTTCTCAGAGTCAAAATTTTTAGAAGAATTGCTTTCTAATTTGTCAATAGATGAATCATGTATAAGCGTTAGTGCTACTGATAAACCCATCGAATTTTTGAAAAGTCGAAAAGATGCTTTTCAATATTTCAGGGAATCAGAAAGGAATAGGATAGTTGATCTATGGAAGATCAAAACATATCTTCAAAATCCTTCTGCAAACTATGATATTTCATCAGATCCCGGATGGAATATTAGAAGAGATATAAACCAATTAAATTGTATTCGATTTGTGAACCAGAATTTACCTTCGATATCTTTTTCATCCTGTGATCAGAACAAAGAACAATTAACGTTAAACAGCGATTTTTACAGGCAATTGAAGAGAATTGTTCTGAAAATAACGGATCAATTCACTCTATCAATAACTAATCCTAATCTAGGATACCAAAAAGGAGTTTTAGTTTTGGATAATGAAATTTCCCTGGATATGGATTATCACATGAATCAATTTTATGAACTGAACAATAATATATTATTATTATTGAATCAAATCTTAAACTACAGAGATAAATTAAAACATCATTTTTTCTTTGTGCTATTCAATATTATTGATAAAGAGAATCTGATTCGATATGTAGATCGAATAATATCAAAGAATGATAGAACCGAAACTTCGGTACGACTAATATTTAACCAATATAAGATTCAAGTTGACGAGCATCTTGAAAAAACATTCAAGAGATTCTATTTGTTGAAGAATGCATTGATGAAATACTCTTTATCAAAATTATCATCTTTATCAAAATTACCAAAAGTATTTAAAGAGTACTTAGAGTACTCATTAGGATTGGATCCTGTATTGGACGCTTTTTTATTGGATACTACACTGGATGATATAGAATCCGATACTTCATTTGATGACTATGCTTTTTCAATATCGTTCCACGATCAAGATTTGGATTTGCGATGGAAAAAAATATGTCTCTATCTTAAATTGAAAAAAAAAGTTAATAAATACTATTTGGAATTGACAAAAGTATTTAATAGAATCTCTAAAAAGTTTAGTTACAATTTAAAAGATAAAATTCGAACAAATTTGATAAGAAAAGACGTTTTGAATAATGTAACGCAAGATGCAATTAACCGGTATTCATCAAGTTGGAGAAAATATCACAAAGAATGGTTCAATTACTTTATTGTTGAAATTTACCAAAATATGAATGCATCGTCCATTCTGATCGAATACTTTTCTTTGAAAAAAGAATTGAAAAAAGGATTGAAAGGTCTTATTTCTAAGAAAAACAGATTGTTCGATCCAATCGAATTATGGACTAATCAATGTAAACCCAAAATTGACAATAATCTTCATGATATGATCTTTGACGGACTTGATTTTTTTAAATTGATCAAATCTAAACCAATTCCTAAGGAATCCTTGATCGATGAAGGAACAATAGTACCCTTAGGTTTGAATGAGAAACCGATTAATCAATTGATTATTGACTTATTCGATAATGAAAAAAATTACATGGAATTGTTTGATAACACTGGTCTTTCGACCATATTCAATGATCGAGACAATTGGTTAAATCCTTTAAAACTATCGAATCAAAACTCATTAAGAGCTGCTTTTTGCAAAGCAAATACATTTGAATTTTTAGATTATTTACATAATCCTCAGTTAAATTATAAAAAAAGATTACCTTCTTACATGTACATGGAAAGGATTCATATAAAAAACAAGAATTTTATATATGGACAATTATTCAATCTTGTCCCCATTCATAACACTTTGTCTATTGGTGAAATAAGACCTGTTCACTCAGAGAAAGTGACTATCTCACTCATAAAGTCACAAGTAAATATATTATTGTCTAAATATTTACGTGACCAAGCGTTAATCCATGACTTGTACAAATCATCCAATTTACTTACTCAATTGAATTCATTTCTTCGTGGTAACATATATATTTCCTCGATTGAGGAGATATATAGAACTCCTTTAATAAGCCAACAAATTGTCAATTTTGACAAAAGTGCTTGCCATCCTTTTTTCAATAGTTCAGATTCAGAAAAAAACAGCCCCAATCAATACCCTAAAAAGGATTTTAGTTCTAATATAGGTCTTATTCAAACTCAATCTTTTAAAGATGATTTACTATCGGAAATATCTTTTAAAGATGATTTACTATCGGAAATATCTTTTAAAGATGATTTACTATCGGAAAAAGATGATTTACTATCGGAAAAAGATGATTTACTATCGGAAATATCTTTTAAAGATGATTTACTGTCGGAAATAGATTTCCGAATGAAGAAGTTTGCAGAAAAAGAAAAAAATAGTTCAATAGAAAGTTCAAAAAGCATAATTGAAGACAAAATCATAGGTGATAAAAACATCTTTTTGAATAAAGAAAAACGAAAGATTCTATTTTTTTATAAGATCCCTCAGATAGATCTTATCATTTCGATATGGGATTCGTTTCAGACATATAGTGCTCCATTCTATTTTTTTACTTCCACAGGGTGGAAATATATGCATAATATATTTTTGTCTACTTTTTCAGAAATAATGCTAGATAGTACTGATCAATTCGTATTATTTTTGGACAAGATTCTGCATAATTGGAATCATTGGAATCAATGGAATCATAATTTTAATCATAAAATTAATCATAATTTTAATATTATGTGGGCACTCTTTCATCAATATTGGACCCTTCTAAAGTGGAAATTTAGAGCAAAATTTACCCCGAAATTGAAATTGTTTTTATTCTATTGGAATCTTTCCAATTGGAAAGATCCAATTAATCAAAGGGTATTCGAGGGAAAGGATGTGTCAATATCATTTGATACATGGAAATATATAGAAAATGTTCGGGAGTATGATAAATTAATCATTTGTATTTTCATTGGGTTTTTATTCTATGTTTCCTTCATAGTTCCCGTACGCTTGATGTATTTTTATAGCAATATCGAGTTTATTAAAGATTTGGCGTCTGAGCCCCTCATTCTGCATGTAATAAAGATGAGGAAATCGTATAAAATGCTCAAATTTTTTTATAATTTCTCTTGGTATGGTTGGTGGCTAACATTCGTCGACTTTATGGATATCGAGAGTGATCCTGATGATATAGGATTATTGCAAATGTTGGAAATTTGGTATACCAAAAATTTTAAATGGTATGATGTAAGGAAATTGTCTCCTTTTCAGTATAGGAGAGTGAGATCACTCGTAGAGAGATGTTTGTCCGAACACGGAGTGAATGACTTCTTGTTGAGAGAGAGTAGATTGTTTTCAATAGAAGAACGAATCTCTCAATTTGATTCGAAGTTGACTCCCCCTAATGGTTTCTTTTCTCAATATTTTGAAAAAAGGGAACACCCGGGACTTCTTTACTTTCGATATTTAGCTGAATTTATTCAACTAGGTCGAATGAATAAAATAGGTATAAAAGATTACAAGTTCGATTCCTTTTCTTTAGTACAAAAGTCGATCTTCATTGCTTTTCATCAGGAAATTACCTCTCTACCAATTCAATCATCTATATCTGACCAAGTCAGATTTTTCCCACTCTACCCGGCACGGTGCTTTTCGAATCGAATTTTATTGATAGGCCCTAGGCAAACTGGCCGATCGTATTTGGCCAAAAGTCTAGCAGCAGATTCTTATCTACCTTTAATAAAAATATCTCTTCCAGATTTTTTGAAGGGGAGAAAACTTCTGTTAAACTACGAAAATGATTATACATCTTCAGATAAGGAATCTTACCTTGAGCATGAAGATCTTCTTTATTTGCTGGGCTGGGAAGGCAGGCCGAAAGAACTAGATGAAAAAGACTCTTATGGAAAAAAACCGAGAAACTATGAGCTTGAACCAGTGGGTGACCGTGATAAGACTATGGAGTATTATGAGAGAAGAGTAACTCAATTCGTGTTTGCACTTAAAATAGCAAAATTAATGTATCCTTGCGTCATATGGATTCCAAGCATTCATGAAATGTATGGTCATCACTTCTACATTGGTGGATTATTGAGGGAACTCCTCGGAGATCCATATTTTTGTTTTGAAGATGAGCAAGAAACTACTATCAAACAAAATATTGTGGTTATTGCTTCGACTCATATTCCTAAAAAAGTGGATCCATTTCTAATATCTCCCGTTTATGGTAAACGAAGATTCGATACATTAATCAACACTAAAATGTCTCCTGCCCTACATCGAGAAAAGGAATTTCCTTTGCTTTTACGTTACAAAGGGCTCTACTTGAAAAAAGATTGGAACTATTATGATGAATTTGGATCAAATACCAGAGGTTTTACTACACAAGATTTAGCAGATATTGTCAATGATCTTCATAAAGAGAGTCTTCAACAAGGGACTTCAGTTATAGACAATCAGATGATTGTATCATCTTTCTATAGAAAAAGTTGGGGTCCTTCCACTAGTAAGATTAAATTCACTGATATTTATGAAGTACTTAATTATAAGATAGGAAAAGCTATTATACAAAATAACCTTACGTACACCAAGAATTTTCTAAGTACTAGAAGAGAATTCCAACATATACGGGAATACTATTTGCATCAATGGTATTTAGAACCTTCAATTGCCGGAACAGCTGTGAAGGAATTTACCATATTCTATAATATTTTGAGTTGCTTGGCCGGATCAGTAGCTAGAGATTTATTTCTATCGGAATATTCAAATATAGAGAATTTGACTCCTATTGATTATTTTACTGGGAATGATTTCGCGCTAGCTTCCAGTCTTTTACAGAGTCTTCTGGAAGAGTTTCCATGGTTGAAAATATATCGGAGTCATTGTGATAACAATCACATCACAATTACTCCTCAGTTCAAAAAAGATATGATACAAAAAGGATTATCTTATATATTAGATAAGACCGTTCTAGCTAAAGAATTGGGCTACTCCTATAAAGAAGGAGAAGAATTAGAATTCCAAACTAGCATAGTTTGTTCTCCTAGAACCTGGCGTTTTAGTTTTGTTCGCAGTAATCGATTCGAGCATATAAAAGATATAACAGAAGAAAACCCTTTATTGGATTATCTTCTTCTGTTCGGATGGTTTCAAGAAAGTCCGACCTATGTTGACATCTTATATTGGAGGAAATTCATGGCGTCTTACAAACAACAACCTGTTTATGACGAGGGTTCCGATGTTGAACAAAGAAAGATATCTGCTATATGGGAGGCAAGATTTTTATACGATAGATTTAAAAGATTGGGAATGTATAAATTTGATACAGAGGAGTGTGCAAAGGAATATAAACCTTTAGATACACCGATAATCTATCTAGCTCGCCGATTTATTTGGGATCCTGTGAGTATTCGCTTTGAAAATAAGCAACCTGCGACTGCGATTTTACGAGAAGAATTTTTCTCTATTCAAGAGCTCCTGAGAAGGATTTATCTTACTTACAATTCAGAAAGATTAAAACCCTTTATGTTTTTTAAGAAAAAAAAGCTAGCAAAATATATAAACAGAAGAAAAAGATTGAGGAAAATAGTCCTAGGAATAAAACCGATTTCGGATTCGGATGATAACCCTCTTAACATTAAGATTAAAGAACATGAGTCGTTTGAGACTTTCAAACGCTTCCAAGAAGTTGGTATCCGATATAGACGTGTACATCCATATCGTGCAGAGAAATCATATGAGCGTTTGTTTTCTGAAAGGACACGGGATGATAAATTCAGACAAATTTTGATTGATAAAGAAAGAGAAAATATAGAATTATTATCTAATGAATGTTTTATTTATAATACTCTATTCGAAAGTTATGAATATTTATCATATTTCTTCATTTCAAATAGAAGGTTATTGAAACATGTGAAAAATACATTATTAGAAAAAAAATGGCTTTCTCCGAATGACATTAAATCCTTATTAGCGGAAGTATTAAATAAAAATATGTAATAAAAAGGACTATTTGAAGATAGAGTGAGATTTCGACCATTTAGGAGTAAGCATAGTAAGAAATATGAGCCAAGTCAGTTTTATTTAACTTGATGAGATATTCTCTACTATGCTTACTCCTTATTTATTTTATTGCGGTTGTAGTATACTTTTCTAGTACACTTTTTACTACGAAAAAAGAATCCCTCATTTGATTATAGAGGGATTACAATATTGGTATATTTGTTATAATTCGGTTGGAACTTCCGAATTTTCCAAGACCTTGAAAAGGATATATAAATTATATCAAATTTGTGTCCTTCATTCACATTCAATCTAATAAATGATTAAGAAATTGATTAATGTACACGAAAAAAAAGCAATCCATCTTAGATTCTTAGATTTGGTCTTTTTCTTCCTTTTTTAAGTCACATTACAATATTATGCCTTGAAGAGGACTCGAACCTCCACGCTGTTTAGCACGAGATTTTGAGTCTCGCGTGTCTACCATTTCACCATCAAGGCATCCCAAAAGGGAATTATATTCCAATAAATAAATATCTATCATACTATTATTAACCACATATCGGTATATGCAGAATATAAAATGGATAACAAGGATAGATTATTTAATTATTCCTATTGATCCATGATATAGGTTTAGTTCAAATATATCATCTAATTCTTTTTACTTTTTATTATCGGATATCGGAGGATAATTTATATTTTTTCATATTATTCATATTAAAAATATTATTCATATTAAAATATATATAATGTATGATCGAACTTTTTTCCTTTTTCGATTCAATAGAAACTATATATGTATATGTTACCCAAATAACAGATTTTAATTTTAATCTTATGTAGACATATCCCTTAGAACTAAAAATTTATTTACACACGTTTCAATTTCTCATAATGAAAACGTCTATTTATGGTATAGAATGAACTTCTAATTTCACTTTAATGATCAAGTTTATTTTGTTAATTAGAAGTTCATTCTAATAATTTCAACCTATTTCCTTTATTTTAAGAATATGAGGAAAAATATACTGGTTCTTTCAGTTAGAAAGAAAAAGATTTAATGAACTTAAAATAATGTATCCTGAGCAATTGCAACAATTGGATTCATTATTATTCCCAGTAGAGCAGATGCTATTACACATACAATCATACTCAATTCGATATGATTTTTTGAGATTGAAGAATATAATCTATAATTTTGTACATGGGGAGTTATTTCTTTGTTTCGTTCAGTCATTAATATCTTAATTATTTTTAGATAATAATATATTGAAATAACACTCATAAAAAGTCCTATCGAAACCAATAAATAGGAACCTGCTTGCCATCCACACCAGAATAGATAAAGCTTTCCAAAAAAGCCTGCTAATGGAGGAATACCTCCTAGAGATAGCAGACATAAAGCTAAAGACAAAGCTGAAAAAGGGTCTTTCATATATAATCCTGCATAATCCCGAATGTTATCTGTTCCTGTACGTAGACTGAATAATATAATACAAGAAAAAGTTCCTATATTCATGAAAATGTAGAACAGCATATAAGTTATCATGCTTGCGTATCCATTATTTGAGTTTCTATCAATGATTCCAATAAGGATATATCCAATTTGACCTATGGATGAATATGCAAGCATACGTTTTATGCTTGTTTGAGTAATAGCAATTAAATTTCCTAATATCATGCTAAGAATAGCTAATATTTCCAAAAGAAGATGCCATTCATTCAATGAAAAATAGAAAATAATATCGAAAATTCTAGTGGCTAAAGATGAAGCAGCTACTTTTGAAATAACAGAAAGAAAAGCAACGACTGGAGTGGGAGAGTTAGAGTCGAAAAGAGGATTCCCACCTCCTTTCTCTCATTCAGAACCGTACATGAGACTTTCTTCTCGCACGGCTCCTAAGTGATAAAAAATAAAAAATGGTTTATTCTTTTTCTTTTTATTACCTTCCTCGTGTATGTATAAGATTGAATTTATTCAATTGATAGAAAGAATCACTAATCCTTAACTTTACGAAGAATCCTTCCTCAGTGGTTCCTATGGTAAATCAAAATCACTGATTTTTTTGACTTCGGTTCTGACAAAAAGAGAACCATCTGATTTAATTCGTTCTGAATAGCCATGAGATGTTTATCTTAGGGTAATTTTTTTGTTGACGGATGCCTCTTTTTTTACACTCGTAGTCTTTGAAGGATGAAAACTGACTATGTAGCATCTACGTTAATTAAGAGTATTGTATACGTCATTAGTCTGATCTTTGAACTACCCGTAATAACTAACTTACAAAATTCATTTGTTTGTTTAGTCAATGTTTCTGACTTTGCTTTACCTTAATTCAAAATTTTTGGTAAAAGTGATGTCTTAGTCTGAGTGGGGATAACAGCTTTTTCTTCCACATGTCCATAGAGTTTTTAGAAATAGATTTAAATATCTAAAAAAATATTTCTTTTCTAAAGGTAATCAATTTGTAAAACGAATCACACTCCTTCATATACGTCGGGAGTCCATTGATGAAAAGGGACTAGAGAAAGCTTGAATCCAATTCCTACAATTATAGATAGAAGCGCAATCCAAATTCCTGGAGAGTTATACATTTGTGTATTTATAAGACCATTGGCTATTTCTTGAAGCTCAATCTCTCCCCCGGATAAACCATATAGCCAAGAAAAACCATATACAAGAATAGAAGAACTTGTTCCACCCATAAGTAAATACTTAATAATAGCTTCATTAGACCGTACATCTCTTTTGGTATATCCCGATAATATATAGGAACACAAACTGAAACATTCTAAAGATACGAAGATAGTTGCTAAATCATTAGCACCACACAAAAACATTCCTCCTAGAGTAGCTGTTAATATGAAGAACAAAAACTCTGTTACAGCCATTTCTGTACATTGAATGTATTCCACGGATAGAGGAATACATAAAGTTGAACATAGTAAAATGAGAAATCGAAATATTTTGTTGAAATTGTTCGTTTGAAAATTACCAAAAAAACTGATCATAGGTTCTTCTCCCCATTGAAATAACAAGATCGCTATGCTTAATACTAAACTTGTTAAAGAAATGAAATAGAACCAAGCTGTATCTTTGTGATCATAAATAAAATCGATCACTAGAAGAAGAAATAGGCCGAAAATCAAGATACATTCTGGAAAAAGGGAACTTCCATGGAAGAGAAGCAAATGAAATTCTTTCATATAAAATGATCTAAAGGTATAATTGAAAATGAAGTTCTCATTTTGAAAATGCCAGATCATGATTTAGTAATTTCAGTTAATTTCGAATCAACCTTTTTTTCATTTATGTAAATGATCCTGTATGAATAAGATTTAATATTCATCCAAAATCCCCTTATTGCCATTTAAATTAAAATTATTTAATTTTCATTCTTTTTTTCCTTTCGCTTTCGCTCCAAATCTGTATCAATTTTGATAAAGTTAGCTTTGATCAGAATGGGTAGATCTATGGATTTTTCTATTATTAATTGGGATTAACGGTAACGGTTATGGTAATGTGCAAAAGCTTTATTGGACTCTGCCATTCTATGAGTCTCTTCCTTCTTGCGTATAGCATTGCCTTTCTCTCTGGCAGCATCCATTAATTCGTAACTCAGTTTAAAATGCATATTTCGACCAAGACGTTTTCGAGATGACCCTAATAACCAACGAATAGCAAGTACTTTTCCTTTTTTAGGTTTTATTTCAACGGGAACTTGATAAATTGATCCCCTTATACGTCTTGATTTTACCATCAATTTGGGAGTTACGTTGTGTATTGCTTGGCGTAGAACAATTAGTGGATTTTTGTCTGTTTTCTGTTTAATTTTTTTTAGAGATTGATAAAGAATTCGATAAGCTAATGATTTTTTTCCGTGTTTAAGAATACGGTTAACAACCATGTTAACTAATCGATTATGAAAAATCGGATCAAATTTCGCAATTTTGTTTTCTGCAGTACTTTGCCGTGACATAAGTGTGAAAAAGGTTCACAAATTTTTTTAATAAAGACTAGACTAAAAATCACTTATTTGGGCTTTTTAACTCCATATTGTAGGGTGGATCTCTAAAAGTATGAAAGATCTCCCTCCAAACCGTACATACGACTTTCGTCGAATACGGCTTTCCACATGATTCTATCTGCATATATGAGATCTATTCCTTATGCATAGAATTATGTTTACTCATTCTCAATTGAGTATCCGTTTCCTTTCTTTTTCATATGATTGGAAATCTTGTATTTTCTTTATCTATAGGATTAAGTCTTTAGGTTAAAAAAATAACGCGTATAAAAAAATAAAAGGTGTTTCAAATCATTGCTATTTGACTCGAACTTGTTCTGAAAAGATCAAGGCTTTTTTCATTTTTTGTTGACACACGCAAAGTAAGGGAAAACTTATAAAATGAATTCAATATTGAACCTTAGACATTACTAATAGTTACAAATTTCCTTAAAAATAAATAAGATCGTTTGTTTTAGCCTGCTCTAGTCCCCTTACAAAATGTTCGTTATTGGGTTAGCTATATACTTTCCATGTTTTTAGTAATTGACATGGCATCATCATAAAATGATACTAATCTTAGATAAGAATATACAACGCACTAGAACGCCCTTGTTTACGATTTTTTACTGGGACAGCATCTAAGATTCCTCGAATTACGCGATATTTCACACCAGGTAAATCTTTAACCCTTCCGCCTCTTACTAATACTACAGAATGTTCTTGTAAATTATGGTCAATACCAGGTATATAAGCAGTTATTTCATATTTAGAGGTTAATCGCACTCTGGCAACTTTACGTAAGGCAGAGTTTGGTTTTTTGGGGGTGATAGTGGAAAAGTTGACAGATAAGTTACCTTTATCGTCACTGTACAAAACCGTACATGAGAATTTCACCTCATACGGCTTCTCATTCAATTCTTTTGAAGTAGGATATTTTCGTTATTCGACTATTCCCTTCATTATGTTCCAAAGGGTAACTAAAAACAATTAGTTTTCGTGTAAAAATAATATGCGAAATAATAAATCCTTTGGGAGTTATTTCATTCTCTATTTATTTTTTATATTAAAAAGTGTTTTAATAAATTTTTTTGTATGAATTGATATTATCACATGTTAATTAAATCACAAATTCAAATTTTAAATTGACGGGTTAATGTGAGCTTATCCGTGTAGTTATGCATTATTTAACTAGGAATCGATTTGATGAAATATTTTTACTTTTGTGCTTTGGTTTGGGTGGCATGGTTTAGTTGCTCAAGATAATTTTGATTACTTATGTTAAAACAATATAAAATTAGTAATATTATATGCTACTAAAGGCTGTACCCGCGAATTGGCAATATAGCCGAGTCTACGTAAACACAGTTCTTTTTTTTTTATTAGTTAACATTAATGGTTCGCTGGACCAATAAGTTTTTTGTTTTTCATGAATTGTTAGCATCAGTCATCTTCTTTGTTTGGATCGAGAGATAAAGTGATAACTCAATAGGAAAAAGATCGTGCAACGAGAGGGCATAGAATTACCTCAACAACCAAGATGGAGGCAATTTTATATTGATTTAAATCAATAAGTATACTAGAGATAACTTTTTATCTATGTGTATAGCTTAATTAGCTAATTATTATCTCGGTAAGATGTCAATGTATTTTAACTGGAATAACTTAACGAATGGTTCCATTCTATTTTTTTTTTAACTTAGGTTTCGAAAGAGTATGAAAACAAGACCTAGCTCCCGGAGAATAATGAAATAGTTGTTTTGAGTTTATCAATTCTTTCTTTGAATTCAAAATTTTGAGAAGTTTTCCATCCTTCTTAGGATAGGGAAAGGATATAACTAATTGGTAGAGTGTCACCTTGACATGTTGAAAGTCATAAGGTTCAATATTCCTAAACCTAATGTGAATCCTTCTAGTTTGATTTCTATTCGCTCTCTTCTCTCGTTCTCGTAATAAAAATGGTAAAAGTAATAAAAATGGTAAAAAGAGGCTATGGGGTTGACATATGGGAATTATAATGATTATAATAAAAAATGGGAAATTAAATGAAGAAAATGGGTAATTTCCACTTGACACACCAAATCCTAATTTATTATGAGAAATTA